GGGATAAATCATCCCTTTATGGTTTAGTACAGCATATGTACGATTCTACAGCAATGTACTAATACATGTATGTATTATCACCAACCTATTATTTGAACCATAAAGCAAGTACTAGATTCTAAGACATACATAAGCATAATACTAGGTCTCAGAAATAATACTACTTTAACCCGGGTAATATATTAATCCCTTAAAAATTGACCTCAAATCTTTCCTTGAAATACTTAACTAAAATTGTATTCAACCATATTAATGTAGTAAGAAACCACCAATGATTTACATGAATGCATATCATGCATGATGGAATCAGGGACGCAGGGCGTGGGGGTCGCACACTGTGAACTATTACTGGCATCTGGTTCCTATTTCAGGGGTACAACTGAGATATTCCACTTTCGGATAACTATACTGGCATCTGGTTAAGCCAGATGTGTGGTACATATGGTTCATTACCCACCTAGCAAAGCTTCTCTTATATGCATAGCGTTCTCTTTTTTTTCTTCATCTCATCTTGCATCTCAGAGTGCAGGCTCAAATACTGATCAAGGTTGTTCATTTTCCTTGTATGTGACGATAAATATTAATTATTTAAGACATAATTTAAGAATTACATTATATTTATTCACGTGCATAATATATTTGTCTCTTGCTTAACTTACCCTTACATAGTGCCCCCCTTTTGGGTTTTCGCGCGTCAAACCCCCCTACCCCCCTACGCTCAGTAAATCCTGTTATCCTTGTCAAACCCCTAAAGCAAGAAGGACTCAAGAACGTATCAGCCAACGAGTTGAGGTACAAATTGACATGCCGCATTATATATATATATATATATATATATGTGCACCCACTTTTATTTTTTGTATCCACTGATAACCCGAAAGTCCCTACTAAAATCTTGTAAAAAACAGCTCGACACTTAATACTCTAACATTTTTTTGACCAGCTAGCGTAACTTAATATAAAACATAGCACTTAATACTCTAACATTTTTTTGACCAGCTAGCGTAACTTAATATAAAATATAGCACTTAATACTCTAACATTTTTTGACCAGCTAGCGTAACTTAATATAAAATATAGCACTTAATACTCTAACATTTTTTGACCGCTAGCGTAGCTTAATATAAAGCATAGCACTGAAGATGCTAAGATGAGACCTAAGAAACTCCGCATGCACAAAGGCATGGTCCCGACCTTATTATCAGCTCTAACCCGACTTACACATGCAAGTCTCCGCAACCCAGTGAGTATGCCCTTAATCCCCCTCCCCGGGGACGAGGAGCGGGCATCAGGCACAAACATTAGCCCAAGACGCCTAGCCAAGCCACACCCCCAAGGGTACTCAGCAGTGATAAATATTAAGCCATAAGTGAAAGCTTGACTCAGTTAGTGTTATATAGGGCCGGTAAAACTCGTGCCAGCCACCGCGGTTAGACGAGAGGCCCTAGTTGATATTTTAACGGCGTAAAGGGTGGTTAAGGATATACAAAATTAAAGCCAAATGGCCCCTTGGCCGTCATACGCTTCTGGGTGTCTGAGGTCCTATATACGAAAGTAGCTTTAATAACCCACCTGACCCCACGAGAGCTGAGGAACAAACTGGGATTAGATACCCCACTATGCTCAGCCGTAAACTTAGGCATCAAAGTACAATAAGATGCCCGCCAGGGTACTACGAGCATTAGCTTAAAACCCAAAGGACCTGACGGTGTCTCAGACCCCCCTAGAGGAGCCTGTTCTAGAACCGATAACCCCCGTCTAACCTCACCACTTCTAGTCAACCCAGCCTATATACCGCCGTCGTCAGCTTACCCTGTGAAGGGTACAAAGTAAGCAAAATGGGCACAGCCCAGAACGTCAGGTCGAGGTGTAGCGCATGAGGTGGGAAGAAATGGGCTACATTTTCTACCGCAGAATATTACGAATACGCACTATGAAACAGTGCTTGAAGGAGGATTTAGTAGTAAAAGGGAAATAGAGTGTCCCTTTGAACCCGGCTCTGAGACGCGTACACACCGCCCGTCACTCTCCCCCGTCAAAACGCATCGAAGATAACTAACACAATAGCACTGACAAGGGGAGGCAAGTCGTAACACGGTAAGTGTACCGGAAGGTGCACTTGGAAAAACCCCAGGGTGTGGCTGAGTCAGTCAAGCATCTCACTTACACCGAGAAGACATCCATGCAAGTTGGATCGCCCTGAGCCAAACAGCTAGCCCAATCACCCAATAACTAAACGATATAAATAAAACAAAATTAGCCTAACACCAAAAATTAAATCATTCTTTTACCTTAGTATGGGCGACAGAAAAGGTTACACCTGGAGCAATAGAAAAAGTACCGCAAGGGAAAGCTGAAAGAGAAATGAAATAACTTATATAAGCACTAAAAAGCAAAGATTAAATCTTGTACCTTTCGCATCATGATTTAGCCAGTATACCCAAGCAAAGAGACCTTTAGTTTGAAACCCCGAAACCAGTGAGCTACCCCGAGACAGCCTATTAAGGGCCAACCCGTCTCTGTGGCAAAAGAGTGGGAAGAGCTCCGGGTAGAGGTGACAAACCTACCGAACTTGGTGATAGCTGGTTGCCTAAGAAATGAATAGAAGTTCAGCCTCGTTCTCCCCAAATCAAAAGTAAAAAGATACTAAAGGGAAACATACGAGAGTTAGTTGAAGGGGGTACAGCCCCTTTAACGAAGGACACAACCTTTCCAGGAGGATAAAGATCATAATACATAAGACATCCTGTTCTAGTGGGCCTAAAGGCAGCCATCTAAACAGAAAGCGTTAAAGCTCAGACAGAAATAAGTTTATTATTCCGACAAGAAATCTTACTCCCCTAATATTATTAGGCCAGCCCATGCCCACATGGGAGAGACTATGCTAAAATGAGTAACAAGAAGGCAAGCCCTTCTCCAAGCACAAGTGTAAGCCAAACCGGACTAACCATTGGCAATTAACGAACTCAACCCAAGAGAGCAATGTGGACTATAACAAGACCAGGAAGAACCCACAACCGACCTATCGTTACCCCCACACTGGTGTGCTATTAACGGAAAGACTAAAAGAAGGGGAAGGAACTCGGCAAACACAAGCCTCGCCTGTTTACCAAAAACATCGCCTCCTGCGACACAACCAAGTATAGGAGGTCCAGCCTGCCCAGTGACTACAAGTTCAACGGCCGCGGTATTTTGACCGTGCAAAGGTAGCGCAATCACTTGTCTCTTAAATAGAGACCTGTATGAATGGCTAAACGAGGGCTTAACTGTCTCCCCCCTCCAGTCAGTGAAATTGATCTACCCGTGCAGAAGCGGGTGTAATAATACAAGACGAGAAGACCCTTTGGAGCTTAAGGTACAAGAATCAACCACGTCAAGCAACTTGATAAAAAGTAAAAACTTTGTGGAAAATGACATTTTTACCTTCGGTTGGGGCGACCACGGAGGAAAGAAAAGCCTCCAGGTGGACTGGGAAAGCATCCTAAAGCCAAGAGAGACATCTCTAGGCCACAGAACATCTGACCAATTATGATCCGGCTAACAAAGCCGATCAACGAACCAAGTTACCCTAGGGATAACAGCGCAATCCTCTCCCAGAGTCCATATCGACGAGGGGGTTTACGACCTCGATGTTGGATCAGGACATCCTAATGGTGCAGCCGCTATTAAGGGTTCGTTTGTTCAACGATTAAAGTCCTACGTGATCTGAGTTCAGACCGGAGTAATCCAGGTCAGTTTCTATCTGTAACGCTACTTCTTCTAGTACGAAAGGATCGAAGAAGGGGGGCCCATGCTTGAGGTACGCCCCACCCCTAATTTATGAAAACAAATAAATAAAGTAAAGGGAGGGCCAAAACCCCAGCTGGCCGAAATAAGGACATACTGGGGTGGCAGAGCATGGTAAATTGCGAAAGGCCTAAGCCCTTTTAGCCAGAGGTTCAAATCCTCTTCCCAGTTCATGATGAACATCTTAATTACTCACCTGATTAACCCCCTCGCCTACATCGTACCTGTGCTACTGGCAGTAGCCTTCCTAACATTAATTGAACGGAAAGTACTAGGATACATGCAATTGCGAAAAGGGCCAAATATTGTAGGACCCTACGGACTACTTCAGCCTATCGCCGATGGGGTCAAGCTCTTCATCAAAGAACCCATTCGCCCATCCGCATCATCCCCATTTCTATTCCTAGCCACCCCCATACTTGCCCTAACCCTAGCCATGACCCTATGAGCACCCATGCCTATGCCCCTTCCAATCACGGACCTTAACCTGGGAATCTTATTTATTCTGGCCCTGTCGAGCCTTGCAGTATACTCCATCCTTGGATCAGGCTGAGCCTCGAATTCAAAATATGCACTAATTGGGGCCCTCCGGGCAGTAGCCCAAACAATCTCTTACGAAGTAAGTCTAGGACTGATCCTCCTCTCCACGATTATTTTTTCGGGTGGGTATACTCTACAGACCTTTAATTCTGCCCAAGAAAGTATTTGACTATTTATCCCCGCCTGACCCTTGGCGGCCATATGATATATTTCAACACTAGCTGAAACAAACCGGTCGCCCTTTGACCTCACTGAGGGGGAGTCAGAATTAGTCTCTGGCTTTAACGTAGAGTATGCAGGCGGCCCCTTTGCACTATTTTTCTTGGCCGAGTACGCTAATATTCTCCTAATAAATACTCTCTCAGCCGTACTCTTCCTAGGTGCCTCGCACATCCCCAGCGCCCCCGAACTTACAACTATTAACCTTATAACTAAGGCTGCACTCCTATCCATCGTATTTTTGTGGGTCCGGGCCTCATACCCACGATTCCGATACGATCAGCTCATACACCTTGTGTGGAAAAATTTTCTTCCCATTACACTTGCCTTTGTATTGTGGCATGCTGCCCTGCCCATCGCACTAGCGGGGCTTCCCCCACAACTATAGTTAGGGAATTGTGCCTGAGCACCTAAGGGCCACTTTGATAGAGTGATTTACAGGGGTTAAAATCCCCTCAGTTCCTAGAAAGAAGGGAATTGAACCCATACTCAAGAGATCAAAACTCTCGGTGCTTCCTTTACACCACTTTCTACAGGCGGGGTCAGCTAACGAAGCTTTCGGGCCCATACCCCGGACATGACGGTTAAACTCCTTCCCCCACCAATGAACCCATACGTACTTATAGCTCTACTCTCTAGCCTAGGACTAGGAACCACCTTGACTTTTGCCAGCTCTCACTGGCTCCTAGCCTGAATAGGCTTAGAAATTAATACGCTAGCGATTACCCCTCTCATGGCACAACACCACCACCCCCGGGCAGTGGAAGCAACTACAAAGTACTTCTTAACCCAAGCCACTGCAGCAGCTATAATCCTGTTTGCAAGCACAACTAGCGCCTGAATAACAGGCGAATGGGCCATCAACAATCTCTCGGGCCCCATTGCCAACACAATATTTGTGACCGCCCTCGCACTCAAGATTGGGCTAGCACCAATACATTTTTGGATGCCAGAAGTCCTACAGGGGTTGGACTTATTGACAGGTCTGATCCTGTCCACCTGACAAAAGCTTGCCCCGCTCGCACTAATTGTTCAAGTGGCACAAACCATCGACCCCCTGCTGCTCACAACACTAGGAGTTATATCCACATTAGTGGGCGGTTGAGGCGGACTAAACCAAACCCAGCTGCGTAAGATTCTGGCATACTCTTCAATCGCCCACATGGGCTGGATAATGATTGTGATCCAGTACGCTCCTCACCTTACCTTACTTGCCCTGGGGACATACGTTGTTATGACCTCGGCAGCATTCCTCACCCTGAAGATATTGCTAGCAACTAAAGTTAGCACACTCGCAACAGCCTGATCGAAAAGCCCCGTGGTGGCGTCAGCAGCTGCCCTTGTTATACTCTCCCTGGGCGGCCTCCCCCCCCTCACGGGATTTATACCAAAGTGAATAATCCTGCAAGAGCTTAGTAAACAGGACCTTCCTATCATCGCCACAGTCATGGCCCTCGCCGCACTGATTAGCCTGTACTTCTATTTGCGACTGTGCTACGCGATAGCCCTCACCATCTCTCCTAACACAATCACCTCAACCACCCCCTGACGGGCCCATACGACTCAGGCCTCACTCCCCCTCGCCATTTTCACCATCACTGCCCTGGCATTACTGCCCGTAACCCCAGCCGTTCTCGTGCTTACCATCTAGGGGCTTAGGATAACATTAGACCAAGAGCCTTCAAAGCTTTAAGTAGAAGTGAGAATCTTCTAGCCCCTGATAAGGCCTACAAGAGATTAACTTGCATCTTCTGATTGCAAATCAGACACTTTTATTAAGCTAAGGCCTTGCTAGATGGGAAGGCCTCGATCCTACAAACTCTTAGTTAACAGCTAAGCGCTCAAGCCAGCGAGCATCCATCTACTTTTCCCGCCGTCGCCTTCAGTAAGGCGGGAAAAGCCCCGGCAGAGTATTAATCTACGTCTTCGGATTTGCAATCCAATGTGTTCTCACCACAGGGCTGATAGGAAGAGGACTTAAACCTCTGTCTTCGGGGCTACAACCCACCGCCTAAACGCTCGGCTACCCTACCTGTGGCAATCACACGCTGATTCTTCTCTACCAACCACAAAGACATTGGCACCCTTTATCTCGTATTTGGTGCCTGAGCCGGAATAGTGGGAACCGCTTTAAGCCTCCTTATTCGGGCTGAACTAAGCCAACCCGGCTCACTTCTAGGTGATGACCAAATTTATAACGTTATCGTCACTGCCCACGCCTTCGTAATAATCTTCTTTATAGTAATGCCAATTCTTATCGGTGGGTTCGGAAACTGACTCGTACCACTAATAATTGGGGCCCCGGACATAGCATTCCCGCGGATAAATAACATAAGCTTCTGACTACTACCGCCCTCGTTCCTATTATTGTTAGCTTCTTCAGGAGTTGAAGCTGGAGCCGGGACAGGATGAACGGTATACCCGCCCCTTGCAGGAAATCTAGCCCATGCTGGAGCATCAGTAGACCTTACGATTTTTTCACTACATTTAGCGGGTGTTTCGTCGATCCTAGGGGCCATCAATTTTATTACCACAACTATTAATATGAAGCCCCCAGCCATCTCCCAATACCAAACGCCCTTGTTCGTTTGATCTGTGCTTGTAACAGCTGTCCTACTCCTTCTGTCTCTACCTGTCCTAGCCGCTGGAATTACGATACTTCTCACAGACCGAAACCTCAACACTACATTCTTCGATCCGGCAGGAGGGGGAGACCCTATCCTTTATCAACACCTATTCTGATTCTTTGGCCACCCAGAAGTCTATATTCTGATCCTCCCAGGATTCGGGATTATTTCTCATGTTGTAGCTTATTACTCGGGCAAAAAAGAACCATTTGGCTATATGGGCATGGTTTGAGCCATGATGGCTATCGGTCTTCTAGGCTTTATTGTGTGGGCCCATCACATATTTACTGTTGGTATAGACGTGGACACTCGTGCATACTTTACGTCTGCAACAATAATTATTGCAATCCCAACGGGCGTAAAAGTATTTAGCTGGTTAGCCACCCTTCATGGGGGATCAATCAAGTGAGAAACACCCCTACTATGGGCCCTTGGATTCATTTTCCTATTTACAGTTGGTGGACTAACAGGAATTGTTCTATCCAATTCATCACTCGATATTGTACTTCATGACACCTATTATGTAGTTGCTCACTTCCACTATGTCTTATCGATAGGAGCTGTATTTGCTATTATAGCAGCCTTTGTACATTGATTCCCTCTGTTAAGTGGATATACCCTCCATAGCACCTGAACAAAAGTCCACTTCGCGGTTATGTTCATCGGGGTGAATCTTACATTCTTTCCGCAACACTTCCTAGGCCTAGCCGGTATACCACGACGGTACTCCGATTACCCAGACGCTTATGCCCTGTGAAATACAGTGTCATCCGTCGGGTCTCTAATTTCTCTAGTAGCTGTAATCATGTTCCTGTTTATTCTGTGGGAAGCCTTCGCCGCTAAACGAGAAGTGCTGTCCGTGGAGCTGACAATAACAAACGTAGAGTGGCTTCACGGCTGCCCTCCCCCTTACCACACGTTTGAAGAACCAGCATTCGTTCAAATTCAATCAAACTAACGAGAAAGGGAGGAATTGAACCCCCGTATGCTGGTTTCAAGCCAGCCACATAGCCACTCTGCCACTTTCTTATGAAGACATTAGTAAAATGTAAATTATTCCACCTTGTCAAGGTGAAGTTGTAGGTTAAACCCCTGCATGTCTTAAGCTCAGGGCTTAATGGCACACCCAACACAACTGGGATTTCAAGACGCAGCATCACCCGTTATAGAAGAACTTCTTCACTTCCACGACCATGCACTAATGATTGTGTTCCTAATTAGCACCTTAGTACTGTATATTATCATTGCAATAGTATCTACTAAACTTACTAATAAATATATCTTAGATTCTCAAGAAATCGAAATTGTATGGACCATTCTACCAGCCGTAATTTTAGTATTAATTGCCCTACCCTCCCTACGCATTCTGTATCTTATAGACGAAATTAACGACCCCCACCTAACAATCAAAGCAGTAGGACACCAATGGTACTGAAGCTACGAATACACAGACTATGAAAACCTGGCCTTTGACTCCTATATGGTACCAACTCAAGACCTTATCCCCGGGCAATTCCGACTCCTGGAGTCAGACCATCGAATAATTATCCCAATAGAATCTCCTATTCGTGTCTTAGTTTCTGCTGAAGATGTACTACACTCCTGAACTGTCCCATCTCTGGGCGTAAAGATAGACGCAGTCCCAGGACGGCTTAATCAAACCGCCTTCATCGCCTCGCGTCCAGGGGTATTTTACGGACAATGCTCCGAAATCTGCGGGGCCAATCATAGCTTTATACCAATTGTAGTCGAAGCAGTACCACTAGTGTACTTCGAAAACTGATCCCTGTTAATTCTAGAAGACGCCTCGCTAGGAAGCTAAATATTGGACAAAGCGTTGGCCTTTTAAGCCAAAGATTGGTGACTCCCGACCACCTCTAGTGAAATGCCACAATTGAACCCCGGCCCTTGATTTGCAATTTTAGTATTCTCCTGATTAGTCTTCTTAATCCTTATCCCAACGAAAGTCTTGAACCATGTTACACCAAATGAACTAATCCCAGTAGGTGCTGAAAAACACAAAACTGAATCCTGAAACTGACCATGATAGTAAGCTTCTTTGATCAATTTGCAAGCCCTTCATATCTCGGGGTCCCGTTAATTGCCCTCGCAATTGTACTACCCTCAATATGCTACCCAACTCCTTTGTCCCGATGAGTTAATAACCGACTTATTACTATCCAGGGGTGATTTATTAATCGATTCACAAATCAGCTCCTACTCCCATTAAACGTAGGAGGACATAAATGGGCACTACTATTAGCCTCATTAATGATCTTCTTAATTACCATAAACATAGTAGGCCTGCTACCATACACCTTTACACCCACAACACAACTATCGCTTAACATAGGGCTTGCCGTACCATTATGACTCGCTACCGTGATTATCGGGATACGAAATCAACCAACAGTTGCCCTAGGCCACCTCCTGCCAGAAGGAACACCTATTCTGCTAATTCCAGTATTAATTATTATAGAAACAATCAGCCTATTTATTCGACCATTAGCCCTAGGCGTTCGACTTACAGCCAATCTTACCGCGGGTCACCTACTTATTCAACTTATCGCCACAGCTGTATTTGTTCTTCTGCCAATAATGCCAGCAGTAGCAATATTAACTGCCACTGTTCTACTGCTGTTGACACTATTAGAAATTGCAGTTGCAATAATCCAAGCCTACGTATTTGTACTTCTTTTAACGCTGTATCTACAAGAAAACGTTTAATGGCCCACCAAGCACATGCCTATCACATAGTTGACCCCAGCCCATGACCCCTAACCGGAGCTATTGCTGCCCTGCTAATAACATCCGGCTTAGCAATCTGATTCCACTTCCATTCAACAACATTAATAGCTTTAGGATTAATTCTTTTACTTCTCACCATATTCCAATGGTGGCGTGATATTATCCGAGAAGGAACCTTTCAGGGACACCACACGCCCCCAGTACAAAAGGGGCTACGGTACGGAATAATTCTTTTTATTACTTCCGAGGTGTTCTTTTTCCTTGGGTTCTTCTGAGCCTTTTACCATGCCAGCCTAGCACCAACCCCAGAATTAGGGGGATGCTGACCTCCCACAGGAGTTATCCCCTTGGACCCCTTTGAAGTTCCACTCCTTAATACAGCTGTACTACTAGCATCGGGAGTTACAGTAACATGAGCTCACCACAGCATCATAGAAGGAGAACGGAAACAAGCTGTTCAATCTTTAGGACTAACCATTCTACTAGGATTCTACTTCACCACACTCCAAGCCATAGAGTACTATGAAGCACCTTTCACAATTGCAGACGGAGTCTACGGCTCAACATTTTTCGTGGCCACGGGATTCCACGGACTACATGTTATTATCGGGTCAACTTTCCTAGCAGTTTGCCTTCTCCGCCAAATCCAGTACCACTTTACATCTGAACACCATTTTGGCTTTGAAGCCGCTGCCTGATACTGACACTTTGTTGACGTAGTTTGACTATTCCTCTACGTGTCTATCTACTGATGAGGCTCATAATCTTTCTAGTATTAAATTAGTACAAGTGACTTCCAATCACACAGTCTTGGTTAGACCCCAAGGAAAGATAATGAATTTAGTTATAACCATTTTTATTATCACAATAGCCTTATCCTCAGTTCTGGCCATCGTGGCTTTCTGGTTACCACAAATAACCCCGGACGCAGAGAAGCTATCGCCATACGAATGCGGGTTTGACCCAGTAGGATCCGCCCGACTACCATTCTCCTTGCGCTTCTTTCTGGTGGCAATTTTATTTCTTCTTTTTGACTTAGAAATTGCCCTCCTCCTCCCACTACCCTGGGGAGATCAACTCGACAGCCCTACTGAAACATTCTTCTGAGCAACAGCAGTCCTGGTGTTACTTACCCTGGGACTGATTTATGAGTGAGCTCAAGGCGGCTTAGAATGGGCAGAATAGAGAGTTAGTCCAAAGTAAGACCTCTGATTTCGGCTCAGAAAATTGTGGTTCAACTCCACGGCCCTCTTATGACCCCTGTACATTTTAGCTTTAGCTCAGCATTTGTTTTAGGCCTAATGGGCCTAGCATTCCACCGAACCCACCTCCTCTCCGCCCTCCTGTGCTTGGAGGGGATGATATTATCCCTATTTATCGCGCTAGCGCTGTGAACACTACAGTTCGAGTCCACCGGATTTTCAACAGCCCCTATACTTCTCTTGGCCTTTTCTGCTTGCGAAGCTAGCACGGGCCTGGCACTTCTGGTTGCTACTGCTCGCACCCACGGAACCGACCGACTGCAGAGCCTAAATCTTCTGCAATGTTAAAGGTATTAATTCCCACCATCATAATATTTCCAGTGATTTGACTGACCTCCCCTAAGTGGCTATGGACAACTGCAGCCATACAGAGCCTCCTAATTGCTTTCGTGAGCCTAATATGATTAAATTGGACATCTGAGGCCGGATGAACCTCCTCTAACACATACTTAGCTACGGACCCACTATCAGCCCCTCTCTTAGTACTCTCGTGCTGATTACTCCCACTCATAATTCTAGCCAGCCAAAACCACATTAACCCTGAACCTATCAACCGACAACGCTCATATATTATACTTCTTACCTCACTTCAAGCTTTTCTTATTATGGCCTTCGGAGCCACGGAGATTATTTTGTTCTATATTATATTTGAAACCACACTCATTCCAACCCTTATTATTATTACCCGATGGGGAAATCAAGCCGAACGCCTAAACGCGGGGACCTATTTCTTATTTTATACTTTGGCGGGCTCACTCCCGCTTCTGGTTGCCCTTCTCCTCCTTCAGCAATCTACGGGCACCCTATCAATGTTGGCACTTCAATATTCGCAACCTATACAACTCGGCTCCTGAGGTCATATAATTTGGTGGGCAGGCTGCCTAATTGCATTTTTAGTTAAAATGCCCTTATATGGAGTTCACCTCTGACTTCCAAAAGCGCACGTAGAGGCCCCCGTAGCGGGATCAATGGTTCTAGCAGCAGTCCTACTGAAGTTGGGCGGGTACGGAATGATGCGAATGATGGTAATTCTAGACCCTCTATCGAAAGAACTTGCCTACCCCTTTATTATTTTAGCCCTCTGAGGTATTATCATGACTGGGTCGATCTGCCTCCGACAGACAGACCTAAAATCACTGATTGCCTACTCGTCTGTGGGCCATATAGGGTTGGTAGCAGGGGGCATCCTAATTCAAACCCCATGAGGGTTCTCAGGGGCAATCGTTTTAATGATCGCTCACGGACTCGTATCCTCAGCACTATTCTGCCTGGCCAACACAGCATACGAGCGAACCCACAGCCGAACAATAGTTCTTGCCCGAGGACTACAAGTGATTTTCCCACTAGCTGCGGTATGGTGATTCATCGCCAATCTAGCGAACTTAGCACTACCTCCTCTCCCCAACCTAATGGGCGAACTAATGATTATTACAACACTATTTGGCTGATCCCCCTGAACAATTCTACTCACCGGACTAGGGACATTGATTACAGCCAGTTACTCCCTGTATATGTTCCTTATATCGCAACGGGGTCCGACCCCAAACCATATTGTGGGCCTCCAACCATTTCACACTCGGGAACACTTACTGGTAACACTACACCTGGCTCCTATTATTCTCCTAGTAGCAAAACCAGAGCTTATGTGAGGGTGATGTTATTGTAGGTATAGTTTAACCAAAATGTTAGATTGTGATTCTAAAGACAGGGGTTAGAGTCCCCTTACTCACCAAGGGAGAACAGAAAATAGTAAGTACTGCTAATCCTTACCCCCCACGGTTAAAATCCGAGGCTTCCTTGCGCTCTCAAAGGATAATAGTCCATCCGTTGGTCTTAGGAACCAAAAACTCTTGGTGCAACTCCAAGTGTGAGCTAAATGACACTAATTGTACACTCATCCCTTCTCCTCATTTTCTTCATCCTAATTTACCCACTACTTACTTCATTTGACCCTGCCCAATGGAAATATAATATAGCGGGGATAACCAAAACTGCTGTTAGCTCCGCATTTTTCGTTAGCCTCTTACCACTTATAGTATTCCTTAATCTAAAGACGGAGGGTATTATTACAAATTGGCAATGAATAAATACTCAGACATTTGATATTAACATCAGCTTTAAGTTTGACCACTACTCGTTAATTTTTGTCCCAGTTGCTCTTTACGTCACCTGGTCGATTCTAGAATTTGCACTATGATACATACATTCTGACCCTAACATTGACCGATTTTTTAAATACCTCCTTACGTTCTTAGTAGCTATAATTATTCTAGTTACAGCTAACAATATATTTCAATTGTTTATTGGCTGAGAGGGGGTCGGAATTATGTCGTTCCTTCTTATTGGGTGATGACATGGCCGAGCAGACGCTAATACAGCAGCCCTTCAGGCTGTCATCTATAACCGAGTCGGGGATATCGGACTAATTATAGCCATGGCTTGACTTGCGATGAGCGTTAACTCCTGAGAAATTCAACAAATTTTTACTCTGTCAAAGAGCTTTGACATGACAATTCCCCTAATGGGGCTCATCCTAGCAGCAACCGGAAAGTCAGCCCAATTCGGCCTCCACCCATGACTCCCGTCTGCCATGGAAGGCCCTACGCCAGTGTCTGCCCTACTTCACTCGAGTACTATAGTTGTTGCTGGCATCTTTCTCCTGATCCGTCTTCACCCCCTCATAGAAGATAATTCTCTGGCGTTAACAACATGCCTCTGCCTCGGAGCATTAACCTCGCTATTTACAGCCACCTGCGCCTTGACCCAGAATGACATCAAAAAAATTGTAGCTTTTTCAACATCAAGTCAACTAGGCTTGATAATAGTTACTATTGGCCTCAACCAACCCCAACTGGCCTTCCTTCACATCTCCACCCACGCCTTCTTCAAAGCTATACTATTCCTGTGCTCCGGATCAATTATCCACAGCCTAAACGACGAGCAAGACATCCGAAAAATAGGAGGCTTGTTTAACATTATGCCCGCCACCTCAACCTACTTTACCATCGGCAGCCTGGCCCTCACGGGCACCCCATTCCTAGCCGGGTTCTTCTCAAAGGACGCAATTATTGAAGCCCTTAATACCTCTTATCTTAACGCCTGGGCCCTAACTCTTACACTAATCGCTACCTCATTCACAGCAGTATATAGCTTTCGATTAGTATACTTTGTAATTATGGGAACCCCCCGGTTCCTCCCCTTAGCCCCAATTAATGAAAACAACCCACTTGTTATTAATTCTATTAAACGGCTTGCCTGAGGAAGCATCATCGCAGGCCTTGTTATTACACAGAACTTCCTCCCCATAAAAGCGCCTGTCATAACAATACCCGCTATCTTAAAGATAGCGGCCCTTGTAGTAACGATTACAGGACTTCTAGTGGCCATCGAACTAGCGAGCCTAACAAGCAAGCAAATAAAAGTTACCCCAATAATCGTCACCCACCACTTCTCGAACATGCTGGGGTTCTTCCCCGCAACTATTCACCGCCTTTTCCCAAAAGTTAAACTCACCCTTGGGCAGTCGGCCGCTACTCAGTTTGACAAAACATGGCTTGAAACCATTGGGCCCAAGGGCATAGCGCTAACGCAAACAACTCTGGCTAAGGTCACAGGCAATATTGCACGAGGAATGATCAAAACATATCTTACCATCTTCCTTCTAACCCTAGTCTTGGCCATAATCCCGATTCTCCTTTAGACCGCACGGAGAGCTCCACGGCTTAACCCGCGGGTTAATTCTAGAACAACAAGCAGCGTCAAAAGCAGCACCCACGCACAAGAAACTAGCAAGCCCCCGCCACACGAATATATTACGGCCACACCACTAATGTCCCCCCGCAAAGCAGAAAATTCTTTTAGGCCATCCACCGCCACCCATGAACCCTCGTATCAGCCCTCCCATAGTAACCCAGCTGCCAGACTGACTACCACCAAATAAATTAAAACATACCCTAGAACAGAGCGGCTGCCTCAAGCTTCTGGGAAAGGCTCAGCGGCTAAGGCTGCAGAATAAGCAAAAACTACTAGCATCCCCCCTAAATAGATTAAGAAGAGCACCAGCGACAGGAAGGAACCTCCATGGCCAACCAAGACCCCACATCCAACTCCAGCTGCAACCACCAAACCAAGCGCAGCAAAATATGGTGTGGGGTTAGAGGCAACGGCGACTAGCCCTACAACCAAGGCTATTAATAACACGAACATAAGATAGGTCATAATTCTTGCTCAGATTCTAACCGAGACCAATGACTTGAAGAACCACCGTTGTTATTCAACTACAAGAACCATCATGGCAAGCCTACGAAAAACTCACCCCCTAATTAAAATTGCTAACAGTGCACTAGTTGACCTGCCAGCGCCGTCCAATATTTCAGCATGATGAAACTTTGGGTCCCTACTAGGGCTATGCTTAGCTACCCAGATCCTAACCGGCCTGTTCCTAGCCATGCACTACACCTCAGACATTTCAACCGCATTCTCATCAGTAGTCCATATTTGCCGGGACGTGAACTACGGCTGACTAATCCGCAATGTACACGCCAACGGAGCATCCTTCTTCTTCATCTGTATTTATATACACATTGCCCGAGGCCTATACTACGGCTCCTACCTCTACAAGGAAACCTGAAATATTGGTGTAGTCCTTCTACTTCTTGTTATGATAACAGCCTTCGTCGGCTATGTCCTCCCATGGGGCCAAATATCTTTTTGAGGTGCTACAGTAATTACGAATCTCCTCTCCGCTGTACCATATGTGGGCAATGTTCTAGTTCAATGAATTTGGGGCGGATTTTCAGTAGACAGTGCAACACTAACACGGTTCTTCGCATTTCACTTTCTATTTCCATTTGTAATTGCTGCCGCAACCATATTGCACCTCCTGTTTCTACACGAAACTGGATCCAACAACCCCATCGGGCTAAACTCGGACGCGGACAAGATCCCCTTCCACCCATACTTTACATATAAAGACTTACTCGGGTTCGTAGTTATACTTCTCTTACTCATGCTTCTTGCACTGTTTTCTCCAAACCTTCTCGGCGACCCAGACAACTTCACCCCCGCCAACCCCCTGGTCACCCCACCCCATATTAAACCAGAGTGATATTTCCTGTTCGCCTATGCCATCCTCCGGTCCATCCCCAATAAACTAGGAGGAGTACTTGCGTTACTATTTTCTATCCTAGTACTAATGGTGGTTCCCCTGCTTCACACATCCAAGCTACGAGGACTAACATTCCGCCCCATTACCCAATTCTTATTCTGAACTCTAGTTGCAGACATAGCCATCTTAACGTGAATCGGGGGCATACCAGTAGAACACCCATTTATTATTATCGGACAAGTTGCGTCCGCCCTATACTTTGCACTATTTCTCGTTTTTATGCCACTAGCGGGGTGGGTAGAAAATAAAGCACTGGAATTAACCTGCCCTAGTAGCTTAGTCTAAAAGCATCGGTCTTGTAATCCGAAGATCGGGGGTTAAATTCCCCCCTAGCGCCCACGTCGCGTGGAGGAAAGTTCGAACGGGGCCCGGGCCACAGGAGCCCGGGGCGAATTTCAGAGGCGGAACCTCGGCCCTTAGCACCCAGAAAAGAGAGATTTTAACTCTCACCCCTGGCTCCCAAAGCCAGAATTCTGAACTAAACTATTCTCTG